AATCCCAAGCAGACCCTCTTACGGTGGAAGAACAGATAGCTACTATTTATACTGGAGCAAATGGATATCTTGATCCGTTAGAAATTGGACAGGTAAAGAAATTTCTCATTCAGTTACGTACCTACTTAAAAAAGAATAAACCTAAATTCCAAGAAATTATATCTTCTACCAAGACATTTACCGAACAAGCGGAAATCCTTTTGAAGGAAGCTATTCAGGAACAGACCGAATTGTTTTTACTTGAGGAACAGACATAAATTTATCACTCTAATTCTATTCTTAGTACAAGGGTTATCATTGCGAACTATTTCTGATTCGAATAATTCAAAAAAAATTTCTTGATATCGTAATTTTCAAAAATAGATGGAAAAAAATTGCGTCCAATAGGATTTGAACCTATACCAAAGGTTTAGAAGACCTCTGTCCTATCCATTAGACAATGGACGCTTTTCATTCCTATTTTCTTCTTTCGTATTCTCTTTTTGGAAAAAAGAGATTCGATTCGATTACACGGAAAATATTTTAGGTAATAAAAAAAGAATGCATATCCGAATGGATGATGCATGTAGAATATAAGGAATATGGAGCGGGTAGCGGGAATCGAACCCGCATCGTTAGCTTGGAAGGCTAGGGGTTATAGTCGACGTTGATTGATCTTTTTAAACGTCTCTAATTCAAAACCGAACATGAAATTTTGGTTTCATTCGGCTCCTTTATGGAAGATCAATGTATTTCCAGAGAAAAAAAAAGAGATCCATAACATCTATGTCAGCTTTTCTTGTTGAATGCATCCAAAGCTACTCGCTTTCTAGATGATCCCTCTAGAGTAGGGGATTATATCAAATCCGTCTAATCTAGTTACTTCGTTCCCTATTTCTACTCGAGGGATCCTGAGGAAAAGAATTTGGTTTCCACCGAGCTAAAACAATATGCCGATGGTTCTAGTAAACCAAAACTATCGTTTTCTAGCTATTTGGCTTCAATCTTCCTTTTACAACACAAAAATTGAAGATCTAGTTACGATTGGAAATCAATTTTTTGTATCTTCATCCATAGATCCTTTACTTAATACGCATTCAATTGGAAGATTTGATCCAATTCAAAAAAAAATTATGCTTCACGACTTCATAATCCCAATTTTTTATTCAATTTCGAATTGACCTTTGGATACAAATCGTGAGAATATATATTCTTCCTCAAATATGCTATTGAGGGAAAAAAGATGGAACCTTTTTTAAGAAATAAAGTTTTTTGTGATCGGAATATGAAAAAACCGAAAGACCCCTTAACTATTTAAGTTATTAATTGAACGAATCACACTTTTACCACTAAACTATACCCGCTACATAATCTATTATTATATATGAATGGGCCTTTTGTCGAACAAAGGAATGAGATACAATTAAGATAGCATCAGACTCATGCAAATTTTAGTGTTGACACTTTGTCTCACTGCGGGGGTACTTGAGAAAAAGTAGGCGAAGAACAGAAAGCAACTTATTTAAATAACAAAATTTTAATATAATAAATGGAAAAGTTATACCTTTCATTTGCTGGAAGCTATTATTGACAGTTCCGAATCGAAGGAATTATTGAAGCTGGACCATAAAAACGATGAATTCTGCATTTCTTTTTTCCTTTTTAAGTTCTCCTTCAACTGCCAGATCTTATGAATTTGAATTCGGATCAATTAGATCTCAAATGTTCAAACAAAGCTTGTCTTGTCCCTTGAACAAGTAAATGAGTTATGTTATATATGTTATAACATATGTTTTTCATTTTTGGTATTGTTTAATATATGTATGTGTTCTTTTTCAGTTAAGTAATTAAGTAAATTGATAAAAAAAAAATACTAATACTTTGAAAATATTATTCATATTCTTATTCCTTAGTATTATACTAAGGCACTTCACTTCTATCATAGGAATGGGGATGGAAATTGTCTTTGTTATTGCTTCAATAACAAGCATTTTTTATTTGATATCAAATCATACACAATTAAATTGTTTGATCTATGAAATGATTCATCAGAACCAAAGAAGTAATGTAATAGCCCGACCAGTACTTAACCAGGCCGGGGGAACGAACCTTTCTTACAATACAAAGTCTAAAAAGTGAAGTGAAGTAAGGTATTCTTTCTATAACTATTCTATTGGAGATAAGATATCTATTTTTAATCATTATCTAAATTAATGATCAAATTCGTAGATATCTTATCCATTTTAATATATTATTTATTTATTATTTAGAATATATATAATATTTAATTATCGTTATTTTATCTTTATATATAATAAATAATAAAGACAGAAATCTTTTTTACTTAAAATGTCACATCACATAACAAATTTTCAATTTTGAATTGGGAGAGATGGCTGAGTGGACTAAAGCGGCGGATTGCTAATCTGTTGTACGAGTTACTTGTACCGAGGGTTCGAATCCCTCTCTCTCCGTTCCCTATGATCATTTCAGACTTTCGAATTTGAAAAAATTTTGATCCTTTCATTTTTTCATCATAGGGAAATGTATGGAATATATAAAAAAAATAAAGAAAAACTCAAAATCTTTTTTTTTATTCCTCGCGCCCAGGATTACGGCCCGGATCGTTAGATAAGAATCCAAATATGAAGAGAGAAACAAAAAATATAACTACTGTGTAAACAAAGAGTTTGAGAGTAAGCATTACACAATCTCCAAGATTATTTTTTTGTAAAAAGGAAATAGATTACCTATTTTTTATAACATACACTATTTATTTTGACATAATACCTCAAAAACGAAGTCTTTTCTTGAAAAAAAAAAGTAATTTTCACGAATTTTTGGGGATATAAGAAAAGAAAGATTCTGATTCCTTTATTACCAAGAATTTCTGGCTATATCCATTAGTGGGTATTGTGGAGTCCTTAGAAAGTCCTTGTTTACTGGAAGGTCAGAACGAGGAAATAAGTTGATTCAAATTTATCACCGTAGTCATTCAATATACAAGAATTTCGATTTTTGAATCGAGGGTTTATGATGTAAAACTTATCTGATCTTATCAATTTTTAGAATTTTTTTTTCGGATAAATCATGTATTTTGCAGAGTATTCAAGATTTTATCGAAAACTTACAGCAGCTTGCCAAACAAAAGCTAATAGAAGAAATAGTAGAGGTATGACAGGCATAACATCTACTATTGGATTGAAAAAGGCATAAGCCTCGGGCAATTTGGCGAATAAAAAACTACTAGAATAAAGGGTAGAATTAAGACAGATACAGATTAAACTAAAGATATTAAGCATAACAAACATTTCATTCTTGTAGATTAGAAAATTTGATTTTGGTTGAGTTCTTTTTATGAGGGAAAACGAAAAAGTGGGCCATCCTTCTTTTTCTTCGAACTTTCCTAAATCCAAAATCTTTCCTTTCATTCTCAAATGAGAATACAAGGAATTATAGTTTCATACAATATCTTAATTGAATTTTATGTAATGATCAATAATTTTTTTTATTATATATTTACATGTGTTGAATTGTAGCAACAATGTATTTCATATGTATTTGGATTGGGATTGACGAATGACCATTAACAATAGTAGCCTTTATTAGTGTCTCGAATATAAATCTAAATGGGGCGTGGCCAAGCGGTAAGGCAGCGGGTTTTGGTCCCGTTACTCGGAGGTTCGAATCCTTCCGTCCCAGATCATTTCTATCAGAAACGAAAGTTTCTTCTTTTTCAGAATTTTCTGTTTATGTTTAATCTTGGATATTTTGATATAATGTGATCCAACCCTTTGTTCTCAATTAAATTATAAGAATAATTCTAAGAATTATATCTTTTTTTTTTCGTTTGTTTTCTCACAAACAAATGTGATCGAGTGCACGGGTAGAAATAAAGATATTTCTTTTAATTCTTAATTCAAAAAAGAATTTTTTTAGGGGGGGGGGGGTCATTTCCATTCAGAATACGCTTGTACTACTCATATTGAAGTTAGTTACTTATGACAGAATATGGGGTGAAATAGCTTAAACCTTTTCTAAGACTTTTCCGGATAATTATGTATCTATTCATAGATATATAGAAAGTATTATATACCGTCGAGCCAATGACTATTCATGATTCCATCTTGAATCAATTCCATACCAGTTTGAAATTTATTTAATTAAAGGAATGTTATGGTAAAACTTCGTTTGAAACGATGTGGTAGAAAGCAACGTGCGACTTGAAGGACATAATTCGTTGTGGATTTTTACATCCACCATTTTCTATAGGAATGAAGATGCTCTTGAATCGACATAGTTTGTTCTGCTCCTGCTAGGAACCTAATTTGTGTTAGGTTGGTAAATAGGAATAGTACATGATGGAGCTCGAGCAAAAAGTATTGATTCATTTATCGGGGGGAGGAATCTAGGGTTAGTAACAATTAATAAGTTAGACCAACTTTGTAAGTATATCTTCAATAGATAAATCGAAGGGTTAAAATTGGAACAAGTTTGAAATGAAATAAAAAACGTCAAACAAATTTGTCTGAATTGGAAAAACTTTTTCGATTCAAATTCAAATAAAAATAGATTATATTATAAGGTAATCTATCGTTCGTATTATCTTTCCATAGAAAGAAATAACAAAAAACAAAAGGCATGTTGCTGCCTTTTGAAAAGGAGTAAGGATCACCGAAGTAATGTCTAAACCCAATGATTTTACAAAGCAACGAGAAAGGATTCCGGAACAAGGAAACACTATTTTCAATTGTCTCAATAATTTTATTATAATAATATTATAATAAGGAGTAAAAATAGATTCGAGACGAGACAAACAAAAGAGGTTAGAGACGACTCAAGAAATGTCTAAGGATTTATCTTCGAACTTTTTTGGAATTACTCAACTTGAGTTATGAGTATGAATGATATTTCTTTTTTTCTGTAAGTAAGACCAAAAAACGACTCAAATCATAGTCCATGATTTTATGCATCTATTTGCTATTATATACAGAAATATTAGAATCGTTTTTTCTCGAGCCGTATGAGGAAAAAACCTCCTATACGTTTCTAGGGGGGGGTATTGTTTATCTACATCTATCCCAATGAGCGATCTATCGAATCGTTGCAATTGATGTTCGATCCCGAAGAGAAGGAAGAGATCTTCGAAAAGTGGGTTTTTACGATCCGATACAGAATCAAACTTATTTAAACGTTCCTGCTATTCGTTATTTCCTTGAAAAAGGTGCTCAACCTACGGGAACTGTTCATGATATTTTAAGGAAGGCAGAATTATTTAAAGAAGAAGCTTCGTAAAGAAAAAAAAGCAAAATAATATAATAAAAAAAAAAAGAAAGGTAACTAGTATCTATTTGAATTATTTACCCACAATTTGCTCTTTTCTTGTTCTATTCATACTTATTTTTTTACTTTTTTTGTTGTGGGAATCCACCACACCAACAAACAAAGGACGAACTTTGCTTATTCTATCTCTATTGATTGAGTAAACCCGACATTTTTTCTCTATCTTTTCTTTATTTTTTTTTTTTTCATCTAAGTTTCTTATTTATCTTGTGCCAATCCAACACAAATAGTTTATTTACTTAACTAGTTGATTACTAATTAATTGAATTTGTTTTCTCACCATTTCATTCATATTGACAATGGTGTATCGAACAAATATAATTTGATCGTAGATAAATGGCTCTGTTTATTCTATTCCGACTCCTATTAGTTTTTCCTTTACTTCATTCAGGCAAATGATGGGTTTGCCGGGTTTACTGTTATACAAGATGTATTTTCTTAATGAGAATCAAAAATTTTGAGAAAATGGGCGGTCTCTAAATTTTGATATTATTGATCATAAAATCTTTCCTTTATATTTCTTGTTAGCTCAATGGTTTAACGTATTTGTACAGTGCAATTCAATTTTTTTTATTTCGATCGTATCCACATATCATATTTATCTGGGTTGCTAACTCAATGGTAGAGTATTCGGCTTTTAAGTGCGACTATGATCTTTTACACATTTGGATGAAGTAAGGAATTCGTCCAGACTATTGGTAGAGTCTATAAGACCGCGACTGATCCTGAAAGGTAATGGACGGAAAAAATAGCATGTCGTAATAATAAGAAGAAAATTTTGTATTATATTCTTATTATTTTTAGTAGAATTTCGAGTTGATCCCTATCGGATTATTCCAAAATTGTGTTTTTATTTTTGGAGGAAAGCAAAAGAAATTCATATTTATAGTTGGGTCTAGTGAATAAATGGATAGAGCCCTATGGCTCCAATTCTGGTAAAAAAAAAGCAACGAGCTTCTATTCTTATCTTAATTTGAATAATTACCCGATCTAATTAGACGTTAAAAAAAATTAGTACCTGATGCGGGGGAGGGTTCTCCTGTAAGGAGTTCCTTGATTATTATTTTTTTTTTTAATCCTAACTATTCTTTATTATGGATTGGAAACAAATGTGTAGAAGAAACAGTATACTGACAAAAAGAATTTGTTCCAAAGTCAAAAGAGCGATCGGGTTGCAAAAATAAAAAGATTTTTGAACCTCTGATAATTATAACGAGGATAAACCCCTTGGTATGGAAGGGGAGGGAGAGGAAAAAGATCTGTTGATTGGACTCCCAGTTTCCGGGATATATATATGTTTCCATACATAATGCATATCCTGTTCTGACCATATTGCACTATGTAGTATAATTTGATAACTCAAGAAATGCCTACTATTTTTAGTTCAAGTAGAAATGTAAGTCAATGGAAGAATTACAAGGATATTTAGAAAAGGATAGATCTCGGCAACAACACTTCCTATATCCGCTACTCTTTCAAGAGTATATTTATGCACTTGCTCATGATCATGGTTTAAATGGTTCAATTTTTTATGAACCTGTGGAAGTTTTTGGTTATGATAATAAATCTAGTTTAGCACTTGTAAAACGCTTAATTACTCGAATCTATCAACAGAATTATTTGATTATTTCGGTTAATGATTCTAATCAAAATGGATTTGTTGGGAACAACCATTTTTTTTATTCTCATTTTGATTCTCAAATGATATCAGAAAGTTTTGCAATTATTGTAGAAATTCAGTTCTCGCCGCAATTAGTATCTGATTTCAAAGAAAAAGAAATATCAAAATCTTATAATTTACGATCAATTCATTCCATTTTTCCTTTTTTAGAGGACAAATTATCACATTTAAATTATGTCTCAGATATACTAATACCGTATCCCATTCATATGGAAATCTTGGTTCAAATTCTTCAATGCTGGATTCGAGATGTTCCCTTTTTGCATTCATTGCGGTTCTTTCTTCACGAATGTCATAATTCGAATAGTCTTTTCGTTACTCAGAAGAAATCTATTTACGTTTTTTCAAAAGAAAATAAAAGATTATTTCGGTTTCTATACAATTCTTATGTATTTGAATGTGAATTTTTATTAGTTTTTATTCGTAAACAATCTTCTTATTTACGATTACCATCTTCTGGAACTTTTCTTGAACGAACACATTTCTATGGAAAAATA